CAAACTTCTTAATAGCATTATTAATTAAAAATGTATTTTCTAGCATTTGACCGCGTACCATTGAAGGCTTTAGACGCACACTTGAACGATAACCCAGAAAGTCAAGGGAATGATTGGATAATTGGTTTATAGAAATCCTTCCTGGATAAGACCACAGGTAAAAATAAGATTTCCAGAAATTGAAAAAGTAATCTTTCCTTTTATTCATCAAAAGAAACGTCCCTTTTGAAGCAAGAATTGATTTTCCTTGATACCTAACATAATGCATGAAAGAATCTTTGAAGAACCATAAATTCGCTTGAAAAGTCCTGGCAAAGACTTCTGCAAGATGCTCTATTTTTCCATAGAAATATATTCGTTCAATAAGGGCTCCAGAAGATGTTGATCGTAAGTGAGAAGATTGGTTACGGAGAAATAGGAAGCCAGATTCATATTCACATACATAAGAAGTATATAGGAAGAAGAATAGTCTGTGATTTCTTTTTGAAAAAGAAGAACTGGCTTTCTTTGAATTTGAAGTAATAAGACTATCCCAATTATGACACTCATGGAGAAAGAATCTTAATAAATGCAAAGAGGAAGCATCTTTGATCCAATAGCGAAGAGCCTGAACCAAGATTTCCAGATGAGCTGGGTAAGGTATTAGTATATCTAATACATAATTTAAATGTGAAAAGTTGTCCTCTAAAAAAGAAAATATGGAATGAATTGATCGTAAATTATCGGATTTAACTACCCCTTTCCTTTCTAGGGAAGATATTAATCGCAGAGACAATGGAATTTCCATAATGGTTGAAGAAACCTCTGACATTACTTGCGAATAAAAATTCTTGTTGTGCCCCAAAAATGCAGTCTGTTTAGAATCATTAACAGAAAGAATCAAATGATTCTGTTGATACATTCGAATGATTAAACGTTTCACAATTAGTAAACTGGATTTATTGTCATAACCTGCATTTTCCAACAAAATCGATCCATTTAAACCATGATCATGAGCAAGTACATAAATATACTCCTGAAAGATAAGTGGATATAAGAAGTAGTGAGATCTATCTAGCCTTTGGAATTTCTCCATTTGAAAGTCTATTTAAATGAAAGGTAGAGGATTTTGGGGGTTCTAAATGATACATAGTGCGATACAGTCAAAACAAGGTATTATAGTACAAACCGAATAGATACCTCGGCTACAGATAAACTTATAAACAGATTCTCTATCCTCTCTTTTTCCCTTTAAAATTAAGTATTTATGTTCGTTTTCATTATAGGATAGCAAGATGATTAGAAACCCTTTACTTTTTTCAACCCAATCGCTCTTTTGATTTTGGAAATGTTTTTATCAATATACTGTTTCTTATACACATACTTCTCCATTATGGAATGGAGAGTGGTAATATTTAGGATTCATTAAAAAATCAAGAATACATTCCTGGGAGAAAGCCTTCCCGTATTGGGCACTAATATTTTTTTTAACGTCTAATTAGATCGGGTAATCATTCAAATTAAGAACGGAAGCTCGTTGCTTTTTCTTTCCCTATAATCAAAATGAAATGAATTGAAGCCGTGGGGCCCTATCCATTTATTAATTCGACCCAACTTGAAATTGACTTCGATTTGCTCCCTTTGAATAATTTAAATGAATAATTGAAATTTTAAATGAAGGCTTTGTATCGAGCCGGAAAGAATAAAATATTCTCAGAACTCTTAATTGATACGACATGCTATTTTTTCCATTCATTCCCTTTCAGGATCAGTCGTGGTCTTCCAAACTTTACCGATGGTATGGACGAATCCCTCGCTTCATCTAAATGTGTAAAAGATCCTAGCCGCACTTAAAAGCCGAGTACTCTACCGTTGAGTTAGCAACCCAAATAGAAAAAAGGTATGTAGATACAATCAGAATAAAACAAAATGATTAAATCAAAGCATTAATCTACATCTACGAAATAAAAAAAGATATAAAAAATTTTTCTAATATATTTGGAACATAAAAATGACTAAATCAGATGAAAAAAGAAAAAATTTCCCGATCAAATCAAAAAAAGAAATAAATGTAAAAAATGCTGGACCATCCCCTATTTCTATGTTATCCACTTTTTCAATCAAAAATCCGAGGAGCAAAGCTAATCCAACGAACCCATCATTTGAATCAACAGGTAAAAAAGAAAACCTATGGGACGGAAATAAATAGAGCTGCTTATCACGATGAATTATATTTGTTCGATACAATATTGTCAATATAAAGGTTAATAAAAGAATACGATGGAAAAAATACAAGAACTAAAATTGAAATAATAGTAAAAAAAAAGACTTGTGTTGGATTGGCACTGCATATGCATATATACTAAAAATTTTAGTTTAGATGGAGAATAAATAAAGAAAAAGTAGAAAAAGGATTTATGCAATCAATAGTGTATTGAATCCATATAGAATAAGTCGACTAAAGTAAGTCGAATACAGAACTTCGATTCCTTTTTTCTTACTTGGTATTCGAGTTCGAATGAAAACCACCCGATTGCAGGTTGCAGGTAATGCCATCATTTTCTATTTTGTAAGGATTCATCAAAGTTAGAAAAAGATTCTATAAAAGCAATGATAAATAGATACGAATAGAGCAAGAAAAGAAGGAAATAAAAAACATAGTATAGAAAAGATATCCAAAATGATATAGAAATCACTATCCTATCCTTAGTTTTTATTTCCTTAATTTAATTGAATTTCGTTTGATTAGGGCGAAGTTCCTTAAAAACCTCTGCCTTTTTTAAAATATCCTGAACAGTTCCTGTAGGCTGAGCGCCCTTTTCAAGGAAATAGAGAATCGCGGGAACGTTTAAATAAGTTTGATTCTTGATAGGATCATAAAAACCCACTTTCCGAAGATCTCTTCCTTCTCTTCGAGATCGAACATCAATTGCAACGATTCGATAGACGGCTCATCGGGATAGATGTAGATAAAAAAGAACCCCCCCCCTAGAACCGTATAAGAAGTTTTCTCCTCGTACGGCTCGATAAAAAACGATTCTAATTTTATCCATAGACAAAAATTAGAATAAATAGGATAGGAAAGGAATCCGTAAAATAAATTAGTCTATAATTTAACTCATAGTCATTTTTATTTAGCTTCCTTCCTGAAAAAAATCATTTGTACTCATAACTCAAGTTCAAAAATTCTCAAATATCTTAAAGAAATTAAGATTTTTCTTTTTTTGAGTGGTCTTTAACCCCCCCCTTTTTTTCGTCTCATTTCAAATATATTTGGATTCTTTATTTGGATCCGTGAGACAATTGAAGTGGTGTTTCCTTGTTCTGGGATCCTTTATCTTGGTTTTAAATCATTGGGTTTAGACATTACTTCGGTGCTTCTTAATCCTTTCAAAATGGTAGCAACATACCCCTTTTGTGATTTCTTTCTATCAAAGAATCATACCGATGGTTGATTCGTGCGCGATACACTGTGGATCGAAAAAGTTTTAGCCGTTCCAACAAATTTTTTTGAATTGAAAAATTTGCTCGAATCGGATCCTTTCTATTTCTATATCGAAGATATACTTACGAAGTTGTTCCAATTTATTGATTGGCATTAACCCTAGATCGTTGCCCCTGAGAAATTCATCAATACTTTCTACTCGAGCTCCATCACGAACTATTTACATATTTACATTAAAACCCAATCAAAAAAAGAAGGATTCTAGTAGAATAGAAAAACGACGTCGAGCCAAGAGCACCTTCATTCCTATATAAAATGGTGGATGTAAGAATAAGAATCCACACCGGATCGTGTCCTTCAAGTCGCACGTTGCTTTCTACCACATCGTTTTAAACGAAGTTTTACCATAACATTCCTCTAATTTGGAACCAGTATGGAATTGATTCAATTGTGGAATCATGAATAGTCATTGGTTCAGTCGGTACAGAGACACAGTCATTTCTATTTTTTCTTATCTACATAGATAATAAAATAGATAATAAAGATCAAAAAAATTTTTCTGAATAAATATTAGCAAGACCCCGTTTTTTTGTATGAATGGAACTTTTTCTATAAATCTCTATCTCAAAAAAATGTCTAACAGAAATATCCAGAAATCTAAATATAGAAATAAAATAACTAACAGAAATCACACGAATAAATAAATTCTATTTGACTCTGCCTCTTCAAGTGACTCAATAAGATAGACTGACCCGTTCCAACTTCCCAAAACTTCCCAAAGATTCAATCCATAAAGAATCATTACAAATCTTTATACTTGAATTTGAGTCATGTTTTACAGTAAAGACTCCATTTGGTTATCATAAAAAAGATAATTTTCTGTTTCTTTTCGAATGGAATTGTCAATGATGTAAAGCAAATAATCTAAATAGATCGAACAATAAAAAGAAATATCATTGTTAAATATTTCAATTTTAATCTTTTAGGAATGCAAATTCTTTTTCACAAAAATGGAAAGACTTTTTGTCACTGAAATAGGATAACAATACATACCTATAAGCTAAGCACTTCCTCTTTTATATGTATTTTCATATTCATATTTTGTTTAACCTGAGGTTAAGTAATCCTTCTACAGATCTATGCCCCATCTTATCTTTATCTGGATCATAAAAGGGTTTAGTTCCTTTTGCATGTAATTTGAACTCGATTTAGTTCAGTTTGTAAAAAATTAAGATATGATTTCGAAAAGAATCATTCATTAAGATATGATTTCGAAAAGAATCATTCATTAAGATATGATTTCGAAAAGAATCATTCAAAATCAAAAAAGAAAGAGGAATCATATTCTATCCAATATTAGACCTTGAAACAGAACCTTGTTGAACAAAAAAGAAGTATTCGGATACAAGGGATATGCTCTGGGACGGAAGGATTCGAACCTCCGAATAGCGGGACCAAAACCCGTTGCCTTACCGCTTGGCTACGCCCCATTTCTATTTTTATTGGACACTAATACTAATAAAGAATAATATTGGTATTAAGTGTTCGTCAATTCCAGTCCAACTATCTATAGAAAATCTTTCTCCTTTATAGAATTGATTATAGATTCGTTGCTAGAATTTTGACATGTGTATATCTAGAATTCAACTGAATTTATTGATCATTATATATAATTCAATTAAGATATTGTATGAAAGTATGATTTTTTCTATTCTCCTTTGAGAATTGGAGGATTTTTGATTGAGTGGAAAAAGAAGGATTTTTTTGTCTACCTTACTTTCTTCATTTTTCCTTATATCAATAACTCAATCAAAATGCAATTATCTCGACGAAAAAAAATGTCTGTTATGCTTAATATCTTTAGTTTGATCTGTCTTAATTCTGCCCTTTATCCGAGTAGTCTTTTCTTCGCCAAATTGCCCGAAGCCTATGCTTTTTTGAATCCAATCGTAGATGTTATGCCAGTCATACCCCTGTTCTTTTTTCTTTTAGCCTTTGTTTGGCAAGCTGCTGTAAGTTTTCGATAAGATCTTTAATAGTATCCTAGAAAATTCATTTTTTTTGATAAAAATGATAACAATCGAGAAGATCAAATAAGTCTGACAGTATGAACCTTCAATTCAAACATTGAAATTTCGGATAGCCGCAAAAAATCCGGCTCGCCCCATTTCCCGATTTTAATCCTTTTTCTCCTTTTTTCGGCGAAATACCTTATTAGCTTAGGGTCGCTTACAATATCTAATTGTCGGTATGAAAGTGATTTGTGGTAATCAAAGACTCTTATTAAAAATTTCAACTTCATTTGAATTTCTGAACATTCTTTTCTATTTCTATAATTCATTTCTTGGTGTCAAAATAGGATATGTGATATAAAAAAGGAGGATCTATTATCTTTTCTTTTCTCGTTTTTTTTTTTCAAAAAATGATCTTGGAGGTTGTGTAATGCTTACTCTCAAACTTTTCGTTTACACAGTAGTAATATTCTTTGTTTCTCTCTTCATCTTTGGATTCCTATCCAATGATCCAGGACGTAATCCTGGACGTGAAGAATAAAATAAAAATTTCGTTTTTGTTGCTTAATTTTACAATTTTCTTAATATTTTATTTTAGCTATTCCACACATTTCACTAGGAAAAAAATAAACAGGGATTTGCTAAATTTGAAAGAAAAAAATAGAAAGTCATCAACGGAAACGGAAAGAGAGGGATTCGAACCCTCGGTACGAATAACTCGTACAACGGATTAGCAATCCGCCGCTTTCGTCCACTCAGCCATCTCTCCCAATTGAAAAAGATAATTACTATGTTACATTACACATCAAATAAGGATTAAAGAAAGTATTTCTTTCACATTCTTTATCGTTATTATAGAATTAGCAATTCCATTTAGATGCTCGAAAGATCCAAATAGAAAAAGAAATAAAGAAGACCTTCTTGCTTTTATTTTGTTCGAAGCGCCCTTTTGGCCTGGCCCGGTCAATACCCAGCCGGGCCTTTTTTTGTTCCAAAAAATTCCCTTTCTTTTTTATTTATAGGCAAGATACTCTAAATAGCCAATTTTGTATCTTTGTAACAATTTCCGTTCTGGGGTTTACATATACTTATCATTTTTGTTATAATGGAAATTGAGAAGGATTTTTGATTCAAAAGAATCAATTAAGTATGTATCAATTTGTATTTTCTTATGTCATTAGGCAAACCAAATTTTAGATTCAAATCCAATAATCATTCACGAATTCTCAGTCAACGAATAGTTAATGGTTCCCATTTGTCATCAATTTTGGTTTTTTTGAGTGAAAATATACATTTTCTTTTTCAATATAAAAGTGAGGGGAAGCTTTTTGGCATTGTGTGTTTTGAGATACTATATAATCAATCGAAGGGGTAGATCAAAGACAATCAAAAGGGGAAAAATGGTTTCTTTTCTAATTTTTCTAAATTAAAAAAAGGATTAAAAACAGGATGCAAGTACAAAAACTAAAATTTAGTAATACAACCCAAAAAGGGAAATTTTGATCCTATTGTGTATCGTTTTGGCGGCATGGCCGAGTGGTAAGGCGGGGGACTGCAAATCCTTTTTCCCCAGTTCAAATCCGGGTGCCGCCTCATCAACAAACGAATCGAAATCTCTTATTCTGTTCTGCTGATATAACTCAACCAAATTTTATCCAGCAGAACAGAATAAGGGGACTATTAATACTTGATTGATTCTAAACATCCGTTCTGGATATTTTGTAAATCAATTTTTGAATCGAAAATGAAAAGAAAGATTGTCATGGTCGAAGCAAGACTTCCCGATTCCTTTCTACTACTAATGTAATGTCTACTGATTGGGTTTGGATAGCCGGCAGATAATTTAACTACTGGTTGGGGGAAGTTCTTTCTATACTATAATCTACATATATAGACTCGCGAGAATCTCTGAGTGTTTAGGCATTCAATCACTATTAGATTGAGATGGATAATTTCCTTTTTTATAGAAAATAAAAAGTGAAAAAAAAATTTTTAACCCCTCGTCAAAAGTATAATATACTATCTCTCAACTCCTTCAGAGAGACAATCGGGAAAGGGTACGTATTAGATCAAATAGGAAAATTTTGTAATAGATAGCAATTGATCTATTTTTACTTTGAAGGGCAATAAAAAATGAATGGACCCTCTTATTTATTTTATTACTAGATGTTCCATTAGTAACATTCCTTTGTAATGTTATTTTTTATTTTACTTGTGTTTAGTCTTTCCCGATTAGAAATAATATAGGAATTTTTGAAATGGATTTATTTGATTGGTTCATCAATAGTGTTCGGCCAGAATCCCTTTTTGACTCTGGACCATTAATTCTACTATTATTAGTGAGCAATAATGGAATAATTCTATCATAGAGATAAGGGACATAATTCACATGGATATAGTAAGTCTCGCTTGGGCTGCTTTAATGGTAGTCTTTACATTTTCCCTTTCACTCGTAGTATGGGGAAGAAGTGGACTTTAGAAGCACTCCTAATTTAGTTGAGGAATGAAACGGTATCAATTGTTTTATAGATCGTTCTGCAACGCATTTTTGATTTGAAAATTATTTCAATTCAAATCAAAATATCTTCATTTTCAAATTCCATTGGATTCTAGTGGAGAAATATATTCTATAACAGTAAAACAATTATTTCAGATTCATCGGAATAAATAGATGTATCAAACGAACTAGAATTGGGTCCTACGTCAATTACATATATGGATTAATAATTACATCTATTGAAGATAGAAGCTAATATTGAAGATAGAAGCTAATATAGTATACCAACTTTATTAGAAACAATTTTATACACTATTATAACACTAATAGAGAGTATGGTAAGTAAGAAATAAATTTCTTACTTACCATACTCTCGGATCTCATAGAAGACCGCCGATGATAGCCCGTTGATTTCATTTAAGACGTAAAAATAGAATACTTTTCATTTGATTTCTTCAACTATTGATAAGAATTCAGAAGTCAAGTTTCATTTAAAGTAATTAATCATTTTGACTGACTGTTTTTACGTAAATTATAAGTAGAAAAGCAGTAGGAACTAAAATGAACAGTGCAGTAGCAATAAATGCAAGAATATTTACTTCCATAATCTCATCGTTTTTTTATTTCACAATAACTCGGGATTTAATCCCATAGAGATGATAAATCTTTCACCTGTCAATTCAATGAATGCATTACCTATCGATGATCTTGAATCGGATCAATATCATGAATAACAATATCTGAGCTATTAAATTAATTCGTCGTCGAGAATTGAATAGTATAACATACGAACATCTTTTATCCATACCAAATCCAATCTTGGATTCCCGGACCAACCAAAAGTTGCTTTACTTTCTGTATCCTTCTTTTCTGTTCTTTCTTTTCTATAACCTACCTTAGGTCTTCCTTATAGAACCATCAAACGAAACGAAATCTAACCGCCCGTCCGAACTACAAAACCCCAACAAACAATACAAACGAAGTGGAAAAAGAGAGGAATTAGGTTCTAAATTTTAATTATCTAAATTTCTTTGGAAGACAAGGAAGTATGAGAAAGATGAGTCGCAGGAGAAAAGATGGAATATTCTATCAACTTCACTATTTTAGTTATTTTCATTTTAGTTTAGGGTTTTTTCTTTCTTCGACAGAATCCTGAAAAAAAGAAGGGAAACCCCTTCGGAATTCAATTATGCTCTCTGTCCCTTCTTTCACAGATTTCACAGAAAATGGAGAGGCGAATTGATGTACTTATTGGATCCGTCGGGACTGACGGGGCTCGAACCCGCAACGTCCGCCTTGACAGGGCGGTGCTCTTGCCTATTGAACTACAATCCCAGGGAAATAAGAAGAGATCTAGCAGAAATTTTGGATTCCTTTTTATTCTCTCGTATCAGGTATTTATTAAGAACAAGAGTGTTCTACCATCTGATAGTAGATTGACAAATTGTTGGGCCGAGCTGGATTTGAACCAGCGTAGACATATTGTCAACGAATTTACAGTCCGTCCCCATTAACCACTCGGGCATCGACCCAACGCCTAATTTATTTTAGACGTTCCACAATATTGTCCCCAGGCAGATTTGATAAATACATATCACTTGATCTAAAATACAAAGTCCCACTGAGTAGACTATTAGGTAGACTATTAGAAGGACTTGACAAATATAGATCACTTGATAGAAAATCCCACTCCTATCGTCTTGAGTCTTAGTATACCCCCAGAGGGACTTGAACCCTCGTTTTCTCCGTGAAAAAGAGAGGTCGTAACCGCTGGACCATAGGGGCCTATGGCCACCTTGATTCAAAAAGAAACTCGAAATAATAGGTCCCGGCCACCTCTAATAAAAAAGCACTAGAAATACAATAGGTAATAAGAAGAATACCATAGGTAATTAATGCCTAAGGCCGCCTTAACTTCTTAACTTAAAATAACTCAGGGCGAGAGCCGCCTTTAGGAGATGAATCAAACCGAAAAACTCGTTAACTATTCTGGAGGTTAATGGTAATCAAACTTTACCATTTACAATCTGAAAACGCGATTTCATTGGTCTTTATCGTCTTTATCTT